TTTTTGATCATACATATTTCATTGTATTGATCGACAAGAATTCAGTGCTTTTTACCAACTTGATGTTAAGGAATCTATGGATCTAGAAATTCATTTCGTATAATTGAACTTTTTCAAACTGTTTCTTTTTCAGAACCAAAAAGATTTGTGCCAAAATAACGGATGCCAAGAAGAACAAAAGGCCTTGGACGCGTAATGGATCTTGAAGCACTATTTCTGCATCTCCCTGACCAAACCCCCCTACATTAGGATTGCTTGTTAATGGTTGATCAAGCTTGATGGATTCACCCTCTGAAACAAGAAGTTCTGGTCCTGGAGGTATAATATCAACCACTTGGTGTCCATCCGATGCATCAACTATGGTTATTTCATATCCTCCTTTTTCTTTACGTACTATTCTGCTTACTATACCCGCGGATGTAGCATTATAGACTGTATTGTTACTCTTGCTCCCATCAGGATAAATCTGACCCCTTCCCCTGTTCCCGCCTACATATATGGGATATTTTAAGAAGTGAACGTCTTTCTTCGTAGCAGGGTCGGGGGAAAGAATGGGAAAGACGATTTCACTATATTTCTGACCTGGAACAGGACCTATCACAAGAATATTTCTTTTATTGGGACGATAACTCTGAAAAGATAGATTTCCCATCTTTTCTTTCACCTCGGGAGAAATACGATCGGGGGGGGCTAATTCGAATCCCTCGGGTAAAATTAGAACGGCCCCTACGTTCAAAGCCCCCTTTTTACCATTAGCAAGAACTTGTTTCAGTTGCATATCATAAGGAATTCGAACAACTGCTTCAAATACAGTATCAGGAAGTACAGCTTGCGGAACTTCAATATCCACAGGCTTATTAGCTAAATGGCAATTGGCACATACAATTCGCCCAGTTGCTTCTCGTGGATTTTCATAACCTTGCTGCGCAAAAATGGGATACGCATTTGAAATAGATGTTCGAGTTATTACATATATCATGATCGATACAGAAATAGATCGAGTCATCCGTTCCTTTACCCAAGAAAAAGTATTTCTATTTTGCATGATCCAATCATTGATCCCTGAATTTCTACAATAAATTAGATAGGTAGCTAGTATAGTTCCCTATCCACGAGTCTGCCATTGTACTGAAATAATTCTACTGAAATAGGACGAATACCTTGAAGAGGTATAAGTATAAAGAATAAGTAAAATGGAAAATGCTTTCTTTATACATACGCGAATCAAAATTCTGATTTGATTGATATCAGGAGATCAAATAAGTTCTTCATTCATTCATTGAATGATAAATGACTACAAGCGAAGGAGATACGCGATTTAAAAAACGGAAGATCCAATATTTCACAATTGTATCTAGAATAACTGGAAAAGTGGAAACAAGACCAGATATAATTTGATCGTTATGCGCCAATCCAAAATCATTGTAGATCGAACCAATCATTAGTTCCCAACCGTGGGTAGAGTGAAATCCGATCCATAAATCAGTAACTAAAAGAATCGAAAAGGCTTTTATTGTGTCACTTAAGTTATAGAAGAATTCTTGAACCCAAGAATTAAGAATGACAAGTTCTTCATTACCTAGAATAAAATAACCACTTAGAATAGCGAAACAGATTATATTTGTCGACAAATGCAAAATGATATGGAGATGATATTCATTGTGTGTTTTGACCAATTGTATTGTTTCCTTGTGTATTCCTATACGAAACTTTTGTATATGTGTCTCTGGGTATTCTTTTATCATTTCGTCTAACAAGAATAGTTCTTCTAATTCTAGGAATTTTTCTAGAACATTTTTCTCTTGAATATCATTCAAAAAAGTTTCGGATTTCCTAGTATTCCACCAATTAATAATCCAAGGTTCCAGACTTTTTTGAAATGAGAGAGAGACCCACCAGGGCAAAAATACTATAGATGCAAGATAGGAGAGGGAAGTCAATGCTTTCTTTTTTTTCATTTTTTCTCTGTGAATTGTTAATGAACTGCTTCGTTTACCAACTCTATCTGATCTGATATTTCTCTAAAGCAAAAGCACGAGCTCTATAACAAACTATCGAACCTATCGATCTATTCCCATTTTTGTGTAATAATTTAGTCCTTAGATCTAGAAGGAATATAGAAATAGAATAAGGGTTCCCTTTCGGATGAAAAAATATATATATAGGATTTCCGGATATCTTAATTGGGCAAATTCGAACTAATTTCATCTTCATTTGTTCCTTTCGATAAATACTCGAAAAACCTACTTGAAGTAACGAATATTATTCGGATTTCAAGACGAAAAACCCTCCTGGATCAATTCCATTAAATATTTCGAAATGTTGCACGGCACCATCTAACCACAACGCAGAAATACGGTATCAATTCAAAATCTGGGGCCTAAAAAGATGAATTCTGTATTACGAAATACATATTCGGATATTTGATGAATTCATATTAGACTTATTAGACTTTTTACTAGTATAAAAGTATAAAAGAATTGAATTGGGCCCCATACGCATACAAAATAGTTTTGGTATAGAAAAAAAATTTCTTCTTATTATAGTTTATTATAGTTGTTCCATATACGTTCTTCTACTTTTGTTTTATTCTATGCGGGTCGCCGCGCCAACGGAACGAGGAAATGGAATCTAACATGTTTTTTGCTCGAATGAACATTCTGAAGAAACTTCAATTGTATTAAAAAGGAAATTAGCAAGTTCCTTCCATTATGCGTAGAAAACATTCATTCTTCGGTTCATTTCAAAATACTTCAATTGGTACGCGCAAGAAATAGGCCAATTCGGCAGCTTTTTGTTCAATTTCTCGTGGAGTCAAATTCTCATCAGTACGAGTCAAGGGAATGGTTCCTTGGCCTCTGATTTCCATATAAAGAATACGACGAGGAAAAAGACCCTCTTTAACCTCCATTTTGATTGATTGGATATCTTTCATAAAGAAGCGAAGGAAGATGCGACGATTTATTCCCGGGAATCCCCAACGAAAAATACACATTATTCCTTCTTTTCTATCGAATTGGTCATAACCACTACCTACATTCCATGAAATTGTGCACCACAAATAGGAACTAATGAATAAACCCGCGATCCCATAGAAAGACATCACGATCCCTTGTGGAAAAAAAACGATTTGCTGAGATGGAAATCCGGGTACCAGATTCCTACCAAGATAACTGGAAGTTCCAACCACTAAAAATCCTAGTGAACCTAAAAAAAGGACACAGGCCCAGAAAAAATTACTTGCTTTTCGAGACCCTGTTATAAGTTCTATCCATATATGTTCTGATCGCCAGTTCATACTATACTAGATCCAGTTGCATTCGATTGGAATTGAGAGAAAAACCAAAATTTGACTTTACTTTTCTTGATGCCGAAGTAACTTTCATCAACTAGCACTATTCTGATATGAACCATTAGGAGTAATTGGTTAGATACATTGACTTTCTATCATAAAAAGATTTGCTGATCATTTTTAACCAGAAATACCCGCATATACATGCATTTATGCGGATATCATGTATCCGTATGCATAACAGTTCTTTCATTTGTGTTCGGAAAAAGCCACATATCGTACCATATTACACTAAAAAAATATCTGTATTATGATCCAGTGTTGAAATAAATTGATGAAATTTGGTCCTATCGGATCTAGACAATCTTATTTTTTTGGACATGAAGAAATAAAGAAGCCATTGCAATCGCCGGAAATACTAGGCCCACTAAAGGGACAAAAATAGAGGGTAAGTTAAAATCTGTCATAGAATGGGTACCTCGATTTAATATTTGTACCTATTATAAAGATATCTTATGATAAGTATATCTATTATATAAACTATTATAAATAATATTTAAGTAGTTAATAAGTGCAAGGAATGAGAACTAAATGAAGTGTATCTATTCATCTTTCTACACGAATATGTATGATAATCCGCTTTAAGAAATTTTATTATTATTCTCCCATCCCCTCCTTATATTATATTCTTTCTAATAACTAATAAAATAAGGAGTTTTTTATTAAAATTATTAAAATTAACGAGTTCATTATAAGTTCGCGACTCTAACTAAACTAAATCAATCCAACAAACAGGGATTCCTAGTAAAAAATAGGAATTTTTGGTAGACATATAAATCCCTTCTATTCTATATTTTCTATTTCTTCTATATTTTTATTTTCTTTCGATATTTTTTTTTTTGCATTTTTATTCAAAGGAAAGAAACCGTGGAGCTGAAATAACTCACTCAGAACACCCTTTAAAAGATTACGTGGTACGATTAGGTCGAATAAGCCCTTATGGAATGAATACTCAGCCGCTTGTGAACCGTCGGGTACTGTTTTATTCAATGTTTGTTCAATTACTCTTTTACCCGCAAAAGCAATGTAGGCATTGGGTTCAGCAATAATGACATCTCCCAACATACCAAAACTGGCAGTTACTCCACCAGTTGTAGGAGATGTAAGGATTGATACATAGAATAACTTTTTATTTGATTGATAATTATATGAAGCAGAAGATATTTTAGCCATTTGCATCAAGCTCAAACTTCCTTCTTGCATGCGTGCTCCTCCAGAAGCACACACAATAATGACAGGTAGAGATCGATTAGTAGCATACTCGATCAAACGGGTGATTTTCTCGCCCACTACAGATCCCATACTACCTCCCATGAACTGAAAATCCATAACCCCAATTGCTATGGGAATACCATTTAGTTGACCTATGCCTGTTTGAACAGCTTCTGTGAAACCTGTCCTTCTTTGATAAGAATCGATACGATCTCTATAAGGTTCCTCCTCTGAATGAAATTCAATGGGGTCCGTGGAGATCATATCTTCATCCATAGGATCCCAAGTGCTCGGATCAATCAAAAGTTCGATCCTATCTGAACTACTCATTTTCAAATGATATCCACACTGTTCACAAATATTCATTTTTGACCTAAAAAATTTTTTATAATTTAATCCATAACAATTTTCGCATTGAACCCATAAATTTCTGGAT